CTAAATAAAATGGCTGATTAAAGCGATAAATTGTAAATTTATTTATGGGAAAATTCTCTTTTATTAAGGCCTTATAGTCAATAATGATATAAAATTGCAAATTTTAAGGGGTATTAATACTAAGGCTTAAAGAGTATTTCTTTATAAATAATTTTGAAGATTACTAGTTTAATCTTAACTTAAAACCTTTATATATTTTAAAAAAATAAAAAAGTTCTGGAAATTATTCCGACAATTGAGATTAATGAAAAAAAATTTAAAATTCATAAAAAATTATTTTTTAAGTTGATTTTAAATCATTTTATTTTAAAATAATTAAGTAAAAAGCAGGAATAAATAATACGAATATAAAAAAAAATAATAATTAATCTTGATATAATAAAAAAAAAAGTTAATAAATAATGTCTATTAATTATTAAAAAGTTAATTATAATTCATTTAGGGAGAAACCCTAAAAATGGAGGTAGCCCCCCCAAAGATAAAAAATTAATTAATAAATTTAATTTAATTAAGGGTTTTAAGTTATTAGAAAATAATTGAGATATAAAAAACATATTTAAGTTAAAAAAAAAAAAACATATAATACTAATTAAAAAGCTGTAAACAAATAAATAAAAAATTCATAAATTATCTCTAATTATTATAGCATAAATTATTCAACCGAGATTATTAATTGAGGAGAATGCTATTAATTTTCGAAGAGAAGTTTGTCTTAATCCTCCAATAGCTCCAATTATAATATTAAAAATAATTACTAAAATTAAAAAATTTTTATTGAAATAATATGACAATAAAATTATGGGGGTAATTTTTTGTCAACTTATTAAAATAAAATTATTAAGTCAAGATAATCCTTCGGTAATATTAGGGAATCAAAAATGGAAAGGGGCAGCTCCTATTTTTATAAGTAAAGAAGAGTTAATTATAATTGAAAATAATTTATCTAGGGGGAGGGGGGTTATTAAAATTATTTTCAGTAGAATTATAAATAGAAAATTAATGGAGGCGATAGATTGAATTAAAAAATATTTTAATGAGGCTTCTGAGGATAGTAAATTAATTGAGGAAGAAATAAGGGGGATAAATCTTAATAAATTAATTTCTAATCCAATTCAACATCCAAATCAAGAATTAGATGAAATTGAAATAAATGTTCTAAAAATAAGAATAAAAATAAAAAATATCTTATTGGAGTTATTTAAATAGTAAATTAAAAATAAATAGCAATTTGATTGAATTAAAAATTCAATATTTTAAAAAAATTATATTTTAGTGTAAGATGCACAATAGTTTTTGATACTATTAGGTATAGTTTAATTCTATAAAATGTAATAAAGGTAGAATTCTACTTTATTTATCCTATCAGAATAATCCTTTAATCAGGCACTTTATTAATCTTAAAAAAAAGATATTCTTTATATTTGAGGTATGAGCCCAAAAGCTTAAATTAGCTTATTTTTAATTATTTTTTATTTATATTTATTGTAAAAATTAGTTTGATTGGCCTAACTTATTCATTAAATTAAAAATGTTAATTAAATTAAATATTATTATATTAAATATTTATACGTATATATATATATATAATATAATAATAAAATGTGATATAATTAATATTATTAATATTAATTTGAAATAATTTATCTAATTGTCAAATTTTAAATAGCCAATTTAGTTTTAAACTTAATATTATAAAAAAAAAAAGAAAGAAATTAGTAATTGCTTATAATGTCTATTAAATATTTTAATATAAAAAAAAAAAAAGAAAAATCTATGCAATAAAATATGCGAATAAATAAATTTTTTATGGTTTCTAAATTTTATTATAAGCTTATTTTACATATAAATTTTAGTGTTAGATTTTAATTATTTTAATAATAATTATTAATTGGGTAGTAATTAGCATTAAAAATTTAAGAAATTAAGATTTAGTAATGTTAAAATTAATAACTAATTTTGTGCCAGCAGTTGCGGTTATACAAAAATTAAATTAAATTTTATTAGTAATTAATAAATAATTTAAAAATTTAATAAAAAATTTAAGTTATTAAGTGAAATTTTAATTTAATAAAATATTAAATTTAATTATGATTTAATAAATTTTGATAAAAACTAGGATTAGATACCCTATTATTAAAAAATTAAATTAAAAATACTAAAATAGTAAATAATTTATTGAAACTTAAATAATTTGGCGGTATTTTAGTTCATTCAGAGGAATCTGTTTATTAATTGATAATCCACGAATAAATTTACTTAATTTATAAATTTTGTATATCGTTGTTATAAAAATATTTTTTAATGAAAATAATATTTTAAAAGTTTTATATAAAATAAAATCAGATCAAGATGCAGATTATAATTAAGAATATAATGGATTACAATAAATTTATTTATTTAATGGGGGTTAAGATGTAAATTTTGATTTAAAGTGGATTTGAATGTAATTTTATTTAATTTATTAAAATGATTTATAATTAAAATATGTACATATTGCCCGTCGCTTTCATTCATAAATTGAAATAAGTCGTAACAAAGTAGGGGTACTGGAAAGTGTTTCTAGAAAGAACAAATTAGAGCTTGAGAAGTATTTCATTTACATTGAAAAGGTTATTATTAAAAAAAATTAATTGATTTGGGGGGGTCAAATTAAAAAATTAAAATAATAATAAAAAAAATTTTAATATTAAAATATTTAATGGGGGTTAAAGTATTTTTAATAGAAAAAATTTTTATTTTTATAGTTAAATAGTATTGTAAAAGAATTATGAAATATTATTGAAAATGAATTTTTTTTAAAGTAAATTTAAATTATTGTATCTTGTGTATCAGAGTTTATTAAAAATTTTTTATTATTTATAAATTTCTCGAATTTAAAAGAGTTAATTAATTAATAAAGTTATTGTTGGATAAATATTTTGAATAATTAATTAGAAATGAAATGTTATTCGTTTTTAAAAATATCTAGTTTTTTTAGAAAAAAATTTAATTTTTAATTATATAAAAATAAAAATAAATGGTTATTTTTATTTTTTTTTTATAATTAAATAATTTAGGGGATAAGCTTTAAATTAAAATTTTATAATTATTGATATTTAATTTAAAAATTTTATGATTTATAGTGTAAAAAAATTTTAGTTTTTTATAAAAAATTTTAAATTATATATAATTTAATTTAATTTAATTTTTTATAAAAAAATTTAATTTAATTAAAAAATTAAGGTAATTATGATAAAATTAGTAAATAAAAAAAAAATAAAAAAAAATAATTTTTAAAAATTATTTTTAAGGAATTCGGCAAAATTTTATATTCACTTGTTTATCAAAAACATGTCTTTTTGATAATAATTTAAAGTCTAATCTGCCCACTGATAATAAAAATTAAAGGGCTGCAGTATTTTGACTGTACAAAGGTAGCATAATCATTAGTCTCTTAATTAGTGACTTGTATGAAGGATTGAATGAAATATAGACTGTCTTAAAAGTAAATAATTGAATTTAATTTTTTAATTAAAAAGTTAAAATATAGTAAAAAGACGAGAAGACCCTATAGAGTTTAATATTAATTAGAATTTTAAATATGTATAAATTTATTATTTATAAATTTGATTTAATATTTTATTGGGGTGATAAAAAAATTAATAAAACTTTTTTTTAAAATTCCATATATAAGTGATTATTTGATCCATTATTATTGATTATAAGAAAAAATTACCTTAGGGATAACAGCGTAATTTTTTTTTTTAGTTCTTATAAAAAAAAAAGTTTGCGACCTCGATGTTGGATTAAGATAAAAATTAAATGCAAAAGTTTAAAATTTTGATCTGTTCGATCATTAAAATCTTACATGATCTGAGTTCAAACCGGTGTAAGCCAGGTTGGTTTCTATCTTTTACAGTTTATTAATATTTTAGTACGAAAGGATCAAATATTATAATTAAATTAAATATTATGAATATTATTAATTAATTATAGATATGTTTAATTTATACATGAATATATTTGAAAAACTATTTTGGCAGATAAATGTAATGGTTTTAGAAGTCATAAATGTATAAGATATTATATAGGTAGTAAATGTTTTTAAGGGATTTATATATAATTTTTATGGGTTTATTGATTTTAATTGTTGGAGTGCTATTGGGGGTAGCATTTCTAACTTTATTAGAACGTAAAGTATTGGGGTATATTCAGATTCGTAAAGGGCCTAATAAATTGGGGGTTATAGGTATTTTACAGCCTTTTTCTGATGCTATTAAACTATTAACAAAAGAACAAATTTATCCAAATTATTCAAATTATTTTTGTTATTATTTTTCTCCAATTATGAGATTTATAATATCATTATTTATTTGAACTTTAATGCCTTATTATTTTAATTTAATTAGATTTAATTTAGGGGTATTATTTTTTTTTTGTATTTTGAGATTGGGTGTTTATACAGTAATGATTGCTGGTTGGTCTTCAAATTCAAATTATGCTTTATTAGGGGGCCTTCGAGCAGTTGCTCAAACTATTTCTTATGAAGTTAGATTAGCTTTAATTTTTATATCTAGTTTATTGATAATTATAGATTTTAATTTTTTAATATTTTTTGAGATGCAGAAAATAATTTGATTTTTATTTTTAATATTGCCATTAGCTTTATGTTGGGTTTCTTCTATAATAGCGGAAACAAATCGTACTCCCTTTGATTTTGCTGAAGGTGAAAGAGAGTTAGTTTCTGGGTTTAATGTAGAATATAGAAGAGGGGGATTTGTATTAATTTTTTTAGCTGAATATTCGAGTATTTTATTTATAAGATTTATATTTGTTTTAGTTTATTTAGGGGGGTATAATTTGAGGCTTATATTTTATTTAAAATTAAGATTAGTTTCTTTTTTATTTATTTGGGTGCGTGGTACATTGCCTCGATATCGTTATGATAAATTAATATATTTAGCTTGAATAGGGTATTTACCAGTAGCTTTAAATTTTTTATTAATATTTTTGGGGGTAAAAATATTTTTTCTGTAGATAGTTAAATTTTTTTAGTATAAATTAATAGAATTAAATATTCTTTCTTAAGTTTTCAAAACAAATGCTTAAAAAGCTTATTAATTAAGGAAAGTATTTAATATTAATTATTATTGTTAAAAAAAATTAATTTGTCTCAGAAAATTCTAATTAAAGGTGTGATAATGAAATATAAAAAATAAAAAAATGTTAGTAATTGTCCTGTAATAATGTAAGGAGTTTCTACAGGGCGAGCTCCAATTCATGTTAGTAAAATAATTATTATAATAAAAATTCAAAATATTATTTGATTAATGGGGTAAAATTGAATTCCTTGAATTTTTTTATAAAAAGTTATTGGTAAAATAATTAAAATTAAAATTGATAATCCTAAAGCAATTACTCCTCCCAATTTATTAGGGATTGAACGAAGAATAGCGTAAGCAAAAAGGAAATATCATTCTGGTTGAATGTGAATTGGAGTTACTAATGGGTTAGCAGGAATGAAATTATCTGGGTCGCCTAATAAATAAGGGTTAATTAAGGTTAATAAAGTTAATAATATAATTAAATTAATAAATCCAATTAGGTCTTTATATGTAAAGTAGGGATGAAATGGGATTTTATCTATATTACTATTAACCCCTAGGGGGTTATTAGATCCAGTTTGATGTAAAAATAATAAATGAATTATAGTTAATATTAAAATAATAAAAGGTAATAAAAAATGGAATGTATAAAATCGAGTTAAAGTTGCATTATCCACAGCAAATCCACCTCAAATTCAATTTACTAATATTGTTCCTAGGTAAGGAATTGCTGAAAATAAATTAGTAATAACAGTAGCCCCTCAAAAAGATATTTGTCCTCATGGAAGAACATAACCTACGAAGGCAGTTGCTATTAGTATAAATAAAATAATAATACCAATAAATCAAGTATATTTTAAATTAAAAGATTCATAATAAATTCCTCGTCCAATATGTAAATAAATACAAATAAAAAAAAAAGAAGCTCCATTGGCATGGAGAGTACGAATTAGTCATCCATAATTAACATTTCGGCAAATATAATTAACTCTGTAAAATGCTAATTCAATATTAGCAGTGTAGTATATAGTTAAAAAAAGTCCTGTTAAAATTTGAATTATTAAACATAAGGCTAATAAAGAGCCAAAATTTCATCATATAGAGATATTGGAGGGGGAGGGTAAATCAATTAATGATCCGTTAATGATTTTAATAATAGGGTGAATTTTTCGAGTAGATTTAAAAATATTTATCATTTATTAGTTTAAAAATTAGAACGTAAAGGGCCATAAGAAATATTAGTAATTTTTACTATTGCAATTAAAGTAATAAATAAATAAATAATTAAAATTAATGTTAATATTATTGTTTGAGAATTATATAATTTATTTAAGTTAATTTTATTATTATTATTATTGAATATATTAAAATTAAAAAAACTTATTATTTCAGAGTTATTGGCATTAAAATTTATTCATTTTAAATTATTTATATAAAAAATTATTCTAATAAACGAGAGGCACATAAAAATTAGGAAAAAAATTTTTATTTTTAGGTTAAAATTAAAAAGTTCATTTGATGCAATTCTTGACACATAAATAAATAAGACTAATAACCCTCCTAAAAATGTTAGAAATAAAATGTAGGAAAATCAGTATGTTTTAATTATTATTCCTGTTAATAAACATGTTAATAAAGTTTGAAGTAAGATTATTAATCCCATAGATAAGGGGTGGATTAAAAAGTATATGATTAGAGATAAAAATAAGATTGTTCTAGATAAAAAAATTTTTGTTATTTCAAAGAGTAGTTTATTGAAAATAATAATTTTGGAGATTATAGATAAAATGATTTTTTTTCTTTGAAGTTTTTAAAGAAAAATTCTTAATTTTGGTTTACAAGACCAATGTTTTAATAAAACTATAAAAACAAATGTTAATGATAATTATTTATAATTTAATAGTTATTTTTATTATATTTATTATTGGTAATTTAATTTTTGTCTCAAAAAATAAGCATTTATTAATTGTTCTTTTAAGATTAGAGTTTATTGTTTTAGGGATTTTTTTTATTTTATTATTTATATTAAGATTTATTGAATTTGATATATATATATTAATGATTTTTTTAGTTTTTTCTGTTTGTGAAGGTGCTTTAGGGTTATCAATTTTAGTTTCTATAATTCGTACTCATGGAAATGATTATTTTCAAAGCTTTAGTTTATTATAAATGATAAAATTTTTTGTTATAATAATTTTTATAATCCCTTTATGTTTAAAAAAAAAAAGTTTTTGATTGGTTCAAATAATAATTTTTTTATTGGCTTTTTTATTTATAAATTTAGGGCTAAATTTAATATTATTTTGTAATATAAGATATTATTTTTCATGTGATGTAGTTTCATATGGATTAATTTTATTAAGAATTTGAATTTGTGGGTTGATGGTTATGGCAAGAGAAAATTTATTAAAATTAAATTTTTATTATAACTTTTTTTTATTAAATATTATTTTTTTATTAATTATACTATATTTGACTTTTAGAGTTATAAATTTATTTATATTTTATTTGTTTTTTGAGGGTAGATTAATTCCAACTTTATTATTAATTATCGGTTGAGGGTATCAACCTGAGCGTGTACAAGCTGGGATATATTTATTATTTTATACTTTATTTGCTTCTTTACCTTTATTTATGGGGATTTTTTATGTTTTTTTAGACATAAATAGATTCATAATTTATTTTTTAAAATTTAATAATATAAATTATTATTTATTATATTTTAGAATAGTTATTGCTTTTTTAGTAAAGATACCTATATATTTTGTTCATTTATGATTACCCAAGGCTCATGTAGAGGCCCCAGTTTCAGGGTCAATAATTTTAGCTGGGATTATATTAAAGTTAGGGGGATATGGACTTTTACGAGTGATAATTTTTTTACAAAAAATTAATTTAAAATTAAATTATATTTGAGTAAGTGTTAGATTAATTGGGGGGTTTTATATTAGATTAAAATGTTTTTGTCAGGTTGATATTAAATCTTTAATTGCCTATTCTTCTGTAGCGCATATGAGAATTGTAATTAGAGGAATTATAGTAATAAATTATTGAGGGGCATCTGGGGCTTATGTATTAATAATTGGTCATGGTTTATGTTCTTCTGGTATATTTTGTTTGGCCAATATTAGTTATGAACGTTTAAATAGACGAAGAATATATATGAATAAAGGATTAATGAATTTTATACCTTCTATAGGGCTATGATGATTTTTGATTTTATCTTCTAATATGGCTGCCCCTCCTTCATTAAATTTAGTTGGGGAAATTAGTTTGATTAATTCATTAATAAGTTGATCATATTTTTCAATATTATTATTAATGTTAATTTCTTTTTTTAGAGCTGGGTATAGATTATATTTATTTTCTTTTACTCAACATGGGAAATTTTTTCAGGGGGTGTATAGATTTTATGTGGGGGTATCTCGAGAATATTTAATATTATTTTTACATTGATTTCCTTTAAATTTATTAATTTTAAGGGTAGATTATTTAATAATTTGAATTTAAAATTTAAATAATTTAATAAAAATATTGATTTGTGATGTCAAAAATATGAGTAGATCATTTTAAATTATTTTTTATAAAAATTATTCTATTTGTTTGATCTCTTTTTTTATTTTATTTTTTTATAGAATATTAAATTTTATTTATATAATTTATTTTATTATAAATGATCTAACTTATTTTTTTGAGTGGGAAATTATTTCTTTAAATTCGACAAATATTGTAATATCAATTTTATTAGATTGAATATCTTTATTATTCATAATATTTGTTAGATTAATTTCTTCAGTAGTAGTTTATTATAGAAAAAGATATATAAGTTCAGAAATAAATTTAGATCGATTTATTATTTTAGTTTTATTATTTGTATTTTCTATAATTTTATTAATTATTAGTCCTAATATAGTAAGAATTTTATTAGGGTGAGATGGATTAGGATTAGTATCTTATTGTTTAGTAATTTATTATCAAAATTTAAAATCTTATAATGCAGGGATATTAACTGCATTAACAAATCGAATTGGGGATGTTTTAATTTTAATGGTAATTTCTTGAATATTAAATTATGGGAGTTGAAATTATGTTTTTTATTTAAATTATATAAGTAATGACAAAATTATACAAATTATTGGGGTTATAATTATTTTAGCGGCTATAACTAAAAGAGCTCAAATTCCATTTAGATCTTGACTACCTGCCGCTATAGCAGCTCCTACCCCAGTTTCAGCTTTAGTTCATTCTTCCACTTTAGTTACTGCTGGGGTATATTTATTAATTCGGTTTAATATATTATTAGTTGATATATTTTTTTTTAAAATTTTATTATTATTATCTATTTTAACAATATTTATAGCTGGAATTTCTGCAAATTATGAGTTTGATTTGAAAAAAATTATTGCTTTATCAACTTTGAGTCAATTAGGATTAATAATAAGAATTTTAAGAATGGGGTTTCCAAATTTAGCATTTTTTCATTTATTAACTCATGCTATATTTAAAGCGATGTTATTTATATGTGCTGGGGTAATTATTCATATAATAAATGATATTCAAGATATTCGTTATATAGGGGGAGTTAGATTATATATTCCTTTAACTTCATTATGTTTAAATATTTCTAATATAGCTTTATGTGGGGTACCTTTTTTAGCTGGGTTTTACTCTAAGGATTTAATTCTAGAAATAGTTAGTTTTAGAAGATTAAATTTTTTAGTGTTTATTTTTTATTATATTTCTACAGGATTAACAATATTTTATACTTTTCGTTTAATTATATACACAATAATTATAGATTTTAATTTGGTGCCAATTTATAATTTATATGATGAAGATTTTATTATATTGAAAAGAATAATAGTTTTATTATTAATAAGAATTATTAGAGGAAGATTATTAAGTTGGTTGATTTTTTCATACCCCCATATAATTTATTTACCTTGGAATATAAAAATAATAGTAATTTATGTAAGAATTATAGGGGGTGTAATAGGTTATTTAGTAAGTAATATAAATATTTATTCAATAAATAAATTTTTAAAAACTTATAATTTAAGAAGATTTATATGTTTAATATGATTTATACCTAATTTATCTACCTATGGTGTAGTATATAATTTTTTAAATTTTGGTCAAAATTTAATAAAAAGTATTGATTATGGCTGAAGAGAAATTTATAGAGGTCAAGGGTTAGTAAATATTATAAAAAATTATTCTATTTTTTATAATATATTTCAAATAAATAATATAAAAATTTATTTATTTAGATTTATTTTATGGATATTTATTATATTTTTAACAATTATATTATTTATTTATTTAAATAGCTTATAATAGAGCATAATATTGAAGATATTAAGGAAATTAATAAATTTTTAAATAAAAATTTATTTATAAAAATAATTATTTTATTTTTACAATGAAAATGTAATGTTTTATGTAAACTATATAAATAGAAATATTAATGGAATTTAACCACTAAAAATTAAGTTAGCAGCTTAATTTTAATTTTATATTTCTTTAATTGGAATAAAAATTCAATGTTATCATTAACAGTAATATACCTCTTTTTGGTTTCAATTAATAAATAAGGAGTTGATTATACTCTTTCTTTTAAGTCGAAATTAAATGCAGGAATTGCTTCTTATTTAAAGTAAATTGAAATTTCAATATTTTTTGAGTGCAAATCAAATATTTTAAATAAATTATAACTCTTAAAAATTTAGTTTGTTCAAGTTAATATATTTTGGTTTCATTCGTGATAAATTCCTAGTAATAAAATAATAATAAAAAAAAATCTAGTTTTTATTCAAATAAAAAGGTTTACCATTTTAAAAAGGTAAATAATTGGAAAAATTAAAGCAATTTCTACATCGAAAATTAAAAAAATAATTGTAATTAAAAAAAAATGTAAAGAAAAAGGAATTCGAGCAAAAGATTTAGGGTCAAATCCACATTCAAAGGGTGAACATTTTTCCCGATCTATAAAAGATTTTTTTGAAAAAATAATAGAGAGAATTATAATAAAATTAGAAATAAAAATAATTAAGATTATAAATAGGGATATTAAAATAATTATTTATATTAAAAAAAAATTAAACATTTTGATTGGAAGTCAAATATACTAAATATATTATATAAATAATTAATTACCTCATCAGTAAATAGAAATATAAAGAAATAGTCAAATAACATCTACAAAGTGTCAATATCATGCAGCCGCTTCAAATCCGAAGTGATGATTTATAGAAAAATGATTAGATAAATGTCGTAAAAAACAAATTAATAAAAATATTGTTCCAATAATAACATGAAGCCCATGGAAACCTGTTGCTATAAAAAAAGTAGACCCATAGATACTATCTGCAATAGTAAAAGGGGCTTCAATATATTCATAGGCTTGAAGAATCGTAAAATAAATTCCTAAAATAATCGTAAGAAAAAGACTTTGATTTATTTGAGTTTGATTATTTTCTATTAAAGCATGGTGGGCCCATGTAACAGTTACCCCTGATCTAATTAAAATAATTGTATTTAAAAGAGGGATATGAAATGGGTTAAAGGAAAGAATATCTAATGGAGGTCATATTGATCCAATTTCAATATTAGGGGATAAGCTTCTGTGAAAAAAAGCTCAAAAAAAAGATAAAAAAAAAAAAATTTCTGAGATAATAAAAAGAATTATTCCTCAACGAAGGCCTTTTGTTACTAAAATTGTATGTTTACCTTGATAAGTTCCTTCTCGGCTTACATCTCGTCATCATTGATATATGGTTAGAATTGTGATTAAATATCCAATAATTAATAAATTAATATCAAAATTATGGAATCATTTTACTAATCCTATAACTAAGGTTATTACTCCAATAGCTCCCGTTAAAGGTCAAGGTCTATAATCTACTAAGTGGTAAGGGTGGCTATAAAAATTTTTCATTAGTTTACTTCTCTAGAATAAAGTGTACTTAAAATAGCAATTACATAAGCTTGAATTACAGCTACAGCTGATTCTAAAATTAGTAATAAAATTTGGATAAAAATTAAAAAAATAATTAAGTAAGATGGCAAGATAGTTCCCATATTTCTTAATAAAGTTATTAGTAAATGACCTGCAATTATATTAGCAGTTAATCGAACAGCTAAAGTTCCTGGTCGAATAATATTTCTGATTGTTTCAATTAAAACTATAAATGGCATTAAAATTGTAGGGGTTCCTTGAGGAATTATGTGAATAAATATATGTTGGTAATTATTAATTCATCCATATAGTATAAAGCTTACCCATAAAGGGAGAGAAATAGATAATGATAAAGATAAATGTCTAGTACTTGTAAAAATATAAGGAAATAAGCCTAAAAAATTATTGAATAAAATAAATGTGAATAAAGAAATAAAAATAAGAGTAGATCCTTTAAAATAATTATTTTTTAATAAAGTTTTAAATTCATTATGAAGTTTAATTAAAATAAATTTTCAAAGAAAAAAATGTCGATTTGGGAAAAATCAAAAAGTATATGGGATAAATAATAAGCCTAAAAAAGTTCTGAGTCAATTAATTGATAAATTAAGAATATTAGTTGTAGGATCAAAAATTGAGAATAAATTACTTATCATTTTCAAAGAAAGTTTTTAATGTTATTATTTACAGAAGATTTTTTATTAAAATTATTTATATTAAAAATATAATAATTTATTATATTAAAAGTTAAAAAAATAATAATAAAAAAAATAAGTGAAAATAATCAATTAATAGGTATTATTTGTGGGATAAAAGAATATTATAAATTATAATAATTTAAATTTGACATATTTATGTTATATTTTAACTAATTCTTTAGGTAAAATCCCATTAGAAGTAAATGCTAATTTACTATAAAATGGTTTAAGAGACCAGTACTTGCTTTCAGTCATCTAATGATTAGTAATTATTAATTCAATTAGTAAAGTTTTTAATAGAAATTCTTTCAATTACAATAGGTATAAAACTATGATTAGCTCCACAAATTTCAGAACATTGCCCGTAAAAAATTCCAGGACGATTAATGTAAAAATTAGTTTGATTAAGGCGTCCTGGGTTAGCATCTACTTTAATTCCTAAAGAAGGAATAGTTCATGAGTGAATAACGTCAGATGCGGTCACTAAAATACGAATTTGATTATTTATGGGGAGGATAATTCGGTTATCCACATCTAAAAGTCGAAAATTATTTAATGATAAATCATTAGTTGGGGTTATATAAGAGTCAAATTCAATATTTTGAAAATCTGAATACTCATATCTTCAATATCATTGATGTCCAATAGTTTTTAAAGTAATTAATGGATTGTTTAATTCATCTAAAAGGTATAATAATCGTAACGATGGTAAAGCAATAAAAATTAAAGTAATAGCTGGTAAAATAGTTCAAATTAATTCAATTATTTGACCTTCTAATAAAAATCGATTAATATAATTATTAAAAAATAAATTTATTATTAAATATCTCACTAAAATAGTAATTATAATTAAAATAATTAAAGTATGATCATGAAAAAAAATAATTTGTTCTATTAATGGTGATGCTCCATTTTGTAAATTTAAATTTGATCATGTTGCCATTTCTAAAAAAAGGAATTTCCTTTATTTATGGGGTTTAAATCCATTACATATAGTCTGCCACATTAGAAGTTTCTTAAGATTGGCAGTTCATTATATGAGTGTTCAGCTGGGGGAAGATTTTGGTATCATTCAATGGAAGAAGATATATTTAAAGTAAATAAAGAAATTCGTTGATAAATTATAGATTCTCAAATAATAATTAAAATTAATATAACGGCTAATAAAGAAATATAAGAACCTAAAGAAGAAATTAAGTTTCAGGAAAGGTAAGAATCTGGGTAATCTGAGTATCGGCGGGGTATTCCCGCTAATCCTAAAAAATGTTGAGGAAAAAAAGTTAAGTTTACCCCTAAAAATATAATAAAAAATTGAATTTTTAATAAATATGGATTAAGAGATAAACCAGTAAATAAAGGATATCAATGAATAAATCCTGCTATGATAGCAAATACTGCTCCTATTGAAAGAACATAATGAAAATGAGCGACTACATAATATGTATCATGAAGAGTAATATCAATAGAAGAATTTGCTAAAATAACTCCAGTTAATCCTCCAACTGTAAATAAAAAAACAAATCCTAATCTTCATAAAATTGAAGGGCTATAATTAATTTGAGATCCATGGAGGGTAGCTAATCAACTAAAAATTTTAATTCCAGTTGGAACAGCAATAATTATAGTAGCTGAAGTAAAATAGGCACGAGTATCAATGTCTATTCCTACTGTGAATATATGATGAGCTCAAACAATAAATCCTAATAATCCAATTGCCATTATAGCATAAATTATTCCTAAGCACCCAAAAGTTTCTTTTTTTCCTCTTTCTTGGGGAATAATATGAGAAATTATTCCAAATCCTGGTAAAATTAAAATATAAACTTCTGGGTGGCCAAAAAATCAAAATAAATGTTGATATAAAATAGGGTCGCCTCCTCCAGCAGGATCAAAAAAAGAAGTATTTAAATTTCGATCTGTTAAAAGTATTGTGATAGCGCCAGCTAAAACAGGAAGAGATAAAAGTAAGAGAAAAGCTGTAATTCCAACAGCTCAAACAAATAAAGGTATTTGATCAAATGATATATTATTTATTCGTATATTAATAATTGTAGTAATAAAATTAATAGCTCCTAAAATAGAAGAAATACCAGCTAAATGAAGGGAAAAAATAGCTAAATCAACAGAAGTTCCTCTATGAGCAATATTAGAGGAGAGGGGGGGGTAAACTGTTCATCCAGTTCCCGCTCCATTTTCTACTACTCTTCTTGAAATTAAAAGGGTTAATGAGGGGGGGAGTAGTCAAAAACTTATATTATTTATTCGGGGGAATGCTATATCAGGAGCTCCGAGTATCAAAGGTACTAATCAATTTCCAAATCCTCCAATTATGATAGGTATTACCATAAAAAAAATTATAATGAAAGCATGGGCAGTAACAATAGTATTATAAATTTGATCATCTCCAATTAAAGATCCGGGGGTTCCTAATTCTGCTCGAATTAATAAACTTAATGAAGTTCCGACTATTCCAGCTCAGATTCCAAAAATAAAGTATAAAGTTCCAATATCTTTATGATTTGTCGAATAAAGTCATTTTCG